GTTACGACTTACCTCAACTTAAACCTACTTAGTAGAGCGAGGATGCCGGGCGATTTGTACGCATTTCATAACTCTGTTCAGACTTCTTTAATAAAAATTCTTACTAACAAGTACACCTTCAATAACTTATAATTCATCATATCCGCAATTTATAAAAAATGTAACTCAGCTAAGCCCTCTAGAACCTGTACGTTTACCTGAATTCAAATAGAAGTTTTCAAAACTAAATTTATAATAAAAACTTTATATTGTTAGTTAAATTCTTTACCCACAAAAGACTATCTCAACGGCGGTATACAAAGAAACTAAAGGTAAAATTTACGAGGATCATCGATTTAACCACCAAGTTCCCCTAACTGGATATGAAACACCGCCAACCTCTTCGGTTTTTAAGCTTATACTCGTAGTACCCATATACTAAATGACAACATAAATACTGGGGCGCTAATCCCGGTCTTGACTTACAGTCTTATGAGATTTAACTTTTAAAACATCAGATTTTTATCATACTATCTCTATAGTAAATTATAGTAACATTTTACCGTCTCTATTACAAATAATTATTTTTATTGTTATAATAACTCGTATATGTAACTCATCGACTAGAGACAAAAAGTTTAACCGCGAATGCTGGCACTCTTTTATTCTGCTCTTTTTTCCTATTACTTATTCTATATTTCTATAACTTATAAATGTTTCTCACTGGAATTGAGTTATTGTTACGCCCATACTCACAAAATTAATGGGCTGCCAATCAAAAAATCCTTTTAAAAGATCTACTTACTCAGCAAGCTTATAGCTTTACTTTAAAAAATAGTTAACTAAATAAATATATTCTTATTAGCTTAACCTCTCTCCCCTCATTAAAATACCATATGAAATTAAAGAAAAAACCGATGTGACATCATAGGTAGTGAAATAAATATTTTGGTTTTTAACTTTATTTAATAAACAAACTTTTTCCTACACGTGGACTCTATCTTAGTTTAAAGTCACTACATTTCACAAAATTTTATTTTACAAAAAATATGGTCATAAGTATACTCTAATATAAACCCCAATTCAAACTACATCAACAAAATGTCAATACAAAATAGCACAATCAAGCCCAACATAAGAACGACGGAATGAGAAGTTATTGTAATAAATTCGGACCCAACACACCCTTAAAAAACAAACACCTAAAATTACATGAAGCCCGTGAAATCCCGTTAAAATATAAAAACAACCCCCATAAGTTCTATCACTAAAAGTCACTCTAGCCCACGAATACTCTATTGATTGAAGATATATAAAGATTAATCCCAACCCAATCGACAACAACATTGCCAATAAAGCTCTCCTACGTAAATCCCTTAAATTAGCTTTTTGAACTCAATTCATATTTCTCTCTTTAGAAATATTCTTTCCAACTATGTTATCAATTCTCAATCATCGCCTGCGATGATGAAAATTTGAGCCTACAGAGCCAAACTTTCTTATTGTTAAAATACATTTTTGGCACCAACTTACACATACACCAGAACTCAACAACAAAACAGTATTTAATGTAGGAATTTTCCATGGATACACAGGAGAGATTCCTACCGGAGGCCAACTTCCTAATAGGGTCTGCCTATTTTCCCCTACACCAAAATAATACCACCTAGAAAAGAAAGAACCAAAAAAGAATACTTCTGATGTTACAAACATAATAAAACCTCACCATAAATTAAACTTAATACGAGAGGTATAATGTCCCTTATAATTTCCTTCATAAATTATATCCATCCACCAACTAAATAAAGACCCTAAAAGAAAAGCCCAAGACGCTAACGCAGCTACCAAACTTAACAACACAATTCCATTATGTATAGCACAAATAAACCTAGACATAACTCCTAAAACTCCCAAAGAAACGTAAATGGGTCAAGGACTCCATTTCAATACAGTAAAACCTGTTCGTGCCATAGAGAAAAAAACAGAATCGAACTGCCTATGAAGTAGATTAGAAATCCAATCACGACCAACTTTTCTCCTCGAATTAAGACAAACTTATGTCAATTTTAAGATGCAAACTTATTCTTTTTTTTAAAGTATTAATTCTTCAGCTTAGAAAGGTCTCTAGAAAGAATCTTTCATTAAAGTTGCAATTTAACATTTTTTATAAACTAAAAGACCTTTAGCGATTTCAGAAAAGCTAAATCAGTCTTTATTAATTTTACTAACTAAAGTGTGGAATATACCACTTTAGTACTTGAAATACCATAGTCTATGTTAACTTAACACTCTTGTTTTGGGGATTGGTTACCACCTTAGCTGCTTCAAAACTACGTTCTATTTAAACTACCACAACACCCGCTTTTCAATTTACTACAATTTGTCTAATTATAGAGAGGAATACCATTCCATAGTCAGAGCATGAATCCAAAAACTTAAATTAGTTTATCTCTACACGATTCAAAGCTAAACCGTAACTTATTCATATATATATATATATATACATATATGAATGAATTTTTTATACAATAGAGATCATAAAATGACATCTTAAGAATGACAATCTTACGTTTTATCTTAAACTACTCCATTTTTTGTCAATTAAAAATAGGCAATCACTACTAATATTTATAAACTTAAACAAGTTAACAGTAAATAGGTTAATAGAAACCCAACCTTAATAACTATATATTTATATATATAAATATAAATATTAAACAAGAAATTAACAGGACCCTAGGCGAATCGAACACCTTTAAGTTAGGTTCAAACTAACCACTATCCCACATAAAGAATCCCTTAGACACTACGCCATTTTTAGTACGAAAAACTAACGTGTTATCTTACACTATAAGAAATTTTACATTATTTTCTCATAAAATTTTTCATAAACAATCACAACTCTTTATAAACTATAAATTAAACCTAATAAAACTTCATAGGAATTCTCATAAGTGTTAACTCAACTTAATTATTTTCTAATTTACTCTTGTTGACTAGTTAACCAGGAATACCTTGTACATATAGCTTCCAGCTAACTTATATTTAAATCAATTTAGATCTCCCCATTCTCTTTTATCTGAAAAGGGGAATCAAACCATAACCAAGGTTACAACTTGGCACTTCTACAGACGCCTTTCCATTTTATCTTTTACAGCAGTAAAAATTTTTAGTTATAATTATATACTAACCAACAATTTGTTATCTTTTCTTCCACAAAGAAACATTTTTTTTAAACTAGGATAGCTTTTATCTATACAAATAAAAAATCCAAACAAAAACCTCCTAAAAACAGTATTAAACCTGCAAACAGACTAGATCTCACATAACGAATTCTTAAAGCAGTATATCTTCTCATTAAACCACAAGGTATTCCATGACTAACCAAGCCATATAACACCAAGCAATAACATCCTGCCGTAAAGCATATCACTCCTCCCAATAGACCTAACACAAACCTCTTCCACATAAGCGCCCCCACACAAAACACTTCTCTAAAAAAATTAAGAGAGGGAGGAACTCCCATATTAAGTACACAAAACACAAATCACAAACCTGAAAACAAAGGAAACACCCGAAGAATTCCTTTAGCTAAAAGCACATTCCGAGATCCTCTAACATCATAAGATCTAGCAGCCAAAGAAAACAAAATAGGCGAACACAACCCGTGAGCAAATAATATACTCACACAAGACATCTTCCCAACCCTATAGAAGGTTAAAAATGCCCCTAACCCCATAGCCATATGGCCAATAGAAGAATATGCAATTAGAGACTTCAAGTCTCTTTGGCACAAACAAATCAAACCACTCAGCACTCCTCCCCATATTCTTAAAACTAATACCAAGACAACAATTTTTCTTGAAGAAATATCTCCAAACCAGGTAAAACGAATAATCCCATAACCTCCAAATTTGAGCAAAATTCCCGCCAACAACATAGAACCCCTAAGAGGTGCCTCTACGTGAGCTTTAGGTAGCCACCCATGCACTCCGTAAACAGGTAACTTCACAATAAACCCTAGAGATATAATTACTCAAGGCCATTTCATGTCAGTTATTAAGAAACTCCTTAATATTTTTCCTAATAACATATTATCCCTTCCTATGAAAGACCAAAACCAAATTAATCCTATCAATAAAGGTAAAGAAGAACTCACAGTATACACTATTATAAATATTCCCGCTTGAAGCCGTTCAGGCCGATAACCCCATTTTAAAATCAAAAAAAAAGTAGGAATAAGAGAAAATTCAAAGAAAAAGTAAAAGTCTATTCATCTACAAGACTGAAAGAAAAATAATCTTCCCAAACACACCAATCTTACTATCTCTACTATTCTAAATCCACCCATCTTTCTCATCTCCCTTTCCTTAATATCCTTACAACTTCTACCCAATCTAATTATTATCACCATAAAGCATAAAAGAATTATCAAAATTCTTATCTCATCCAATCCTTCTCACTCTCTTTTTATAGTGTACCTACACCCAGAAAAAGAGATTACACTCATAAGAACACCGAACCTACAGCTTAAAATTACTCAGCCAACATTTTCAATCCCTATTCCTCATAGCAGGTGAATACATCATAAACTTAAAATATATCTAATATTCCCACTAAAACCTATAAGGCCGCTTACCGCTTCACCAAACTATACATATGATAAACACAAAAAAGCACCATAATATTAAAAAAACCACCAAACAAAACATTGGAGCAAACTGAGCCACAGTTAATCTTATTAACCTTAATTTCTTTGTTTTCTTCCCATTTTTTTTTTCCTTTTTACTAAACTTTTCTAACTTCCCCTCATCCACCACATAACTCCTTCTTATAATCCAACCTAAACTATATTATAATTAGTTTTATATAAAAATTACTAACAAATAGAAGACAACAGTCAACTAAACCTACAAAATTTCATAGAAAATTATGCAAACACCATAAATTTCTCTACACAAGCTACAATAATACAAATACAGAACTTATAAAGCTTAAATCTATTTAATTCTCCCTATCCGGCATTCAGAGGAATCTTTACACTTATTAATCATATATTTTCTTTCTCTACCACCAAAACTTTCTCCCATAGCGAAATTAATAAAATTTAATTTCGCTTTAAACCTTTGACTGGATGTAGATCTTTGCCCCACATCCAGTCAAAGGTTTAAATAAATATTGAGGACGGGAAAATGGTAATTAAGATCGCAGCAAAAGCAAGGTGGAGTAGTAAAGACGTATTGGGGGGGATCGAAAGGTCAGTAATTCGTCCCCCCCCCGCAAATGCCGGGCTTGGCCCGTAAGGATAAAATCCTTGCTCCCTCGCTGAGCCACTAGAAAAAAAACCAATTACCCGTCCCCAAACAGTAAACAAAGTGCTCCTTTATCAAAATTAAACTTACTAGTAAATAAATTCTAAATAAAAAATTATGATGTCATAATTTTTTATACATACACACATTTAATTAAATCAGCAATAGCCCCCAAAAAAAGGAGTTTTTTTGGGGGCCCCCCCCTTCCCCCCCCACGGGAGGTATAAGTATGGGATCTACCTATTTCATCTCCTCCACGGCCAGCTCGTGGTTTGCTTTAGTTGCAGCAAAGCAATTTAAAAAAAGGCGGCAGGGTCCCACCCTACTTACTTTCATAAAATGATAACACATTTTACCTTCTCACCTTTACAGCAGTTATTCACAGTATAATCCCCCCCGGCTCACACTGCACTTACGAACCTTTATCTCTTCTCCTACAAGAAAAGAGAGTATAATATTCGTACCTTTCTACTTATCCCGAATGTTAGGACTGTAAATTCTGTATATAGAAGCTTTTCTTAAATCGGCACTTTCAGTTAGAAATGGCCTCCTTCCTCCTACCATTGATCTAACTTTAGAACTCTGAATAAGGCACTAATGTTCCTGTGGTTATTAGATGCTTAATTCCTCATCCGCTTCTAACTTTAACCCTTTATTTTAGTATAGAAGAGGAATCGGTTCTCGTATCGAAGACTAACCTTTGTAGAAATATATGACCAATCATTTCCCCACAAAGTAAACTCGTTAATTATTCCATTCACTTCTTCGATCACTTTCCAAGTTTAAATCCTTATTAATGAATTTCTTATTAATAAAGTGGAATAAAATTCTAACGGATGTAAATCACAAAAATATTTTTCTAAATGTTAATTTTTACATTTCTTATATCCAAACTTTTTACTTAAATTAAAAATACCACAGCAAGAAAGCAAACACAGTAAAATAAAATAAACCCCAACCTAGTAAAATTTATTGTTCGCAGTTTATTCCTTCCACCTAAAACTACTTTTTTCAAGCCCCTATACCACACGAAACCCCGAATCCACCCTATTTCTACATGTTTTACATAATGAGAGAGTTTTATTAGTCTACTTCTCCTAACTAAATTACCACTCAAAGGTTTTAAAAACCATATTAAACTTAGAAAACTCTTTAACAGCCTTGAATACTTTCATTTTTCTCTTACCAACAATAATAAAATGCAATTAGTCATGAAGAATATTGCCATCCCCAAAAACCTATAAAACACATCTCCCCGCATAGAATTTCTTATCACAAAACTACTAAAATAACACTGCATTAGTACAGCTATTCCAACCGCTCCATTTCCCATTATTATAAGAGCTAGAATGTAAAACCCCCTTTCTATTTTATAGTGACTTAAAGACCTTAATCCTATATCCTGCAGTATAAGGGATATTATCCGAACGGCATAGCACACAGTAAAACCTAACGATACAAACAATAAAACAAATCTCACTAAACTGTATTGCCCCCCTAGAAAATTTCCTACAATTAACTCCTTAGAGTAAAACCCGGATAAAAAAGGAAATCCTATAAGAGATAAATTTCTAAACACCAATAAACTTCTCGTCAGAGGCAACTTTCCTCAAATGCCTCCTAAAAACCGTGCATCCTGGCACCCGCCGCTATAAAAAATAACTCCCCCAACGCATATAAACATTAAAGCTTTAAAAAAAGCATGAACTAATAAATGAAAAAAAGCCACCTCATTTGAACCTATTCTTAAACTAAACATCATTATTCCAACTTGACTTAATGTAGAGAGGGCTACTACTTTCTTCATATCTACTTCCAGCCTTCCCCTGCTTCCAGCCAAGATAATGGTTACTATTGAAGCTACTATCAAAGCTCTTTTTTCAAATTCTCCTAAATAATCCATAAACCGAATAAGAACATACACTCCAGCAGTTACCAGTGTAGATGAATGAACCAGTGTAGAAACAGGAGTGGGTGCCGCCATAGCCTCCGGGAGCCAAGCGGAAAAGGGTACTTGGGCCCTTTTAGTTATTCTCCCTAATAAAACCAGAATACCAAGTGCAATCCTATCAAAAACTAAACCTCTTTTTGCCGAATAACTTAATAACGAACTAAAGATTCCAATAGCAAGAATGAAACAAACATCCCCAATACGATTTCTAATAGCCGTAATTATTCCGGCCGATAAGGACTCACTATTTATGTAATAAATTACCAACAAAAAGGAAACAACTCCTAACCCATCTCATCCTACCATTAACCCCAGATACCCAGGAAACAGAACCAAAATAACTATAGACATTACAAATGCCTGAATAAGATGAGTAAACCGCCTTAAAAACTTTTCATGAGATATATAAAATCCTCTAAATAACCTAACACAACCTGAAATAAATAAAACTCCTATAATAAAAAAACACCCCACCCAATCAATTACCATTAAAATTCTTATCTCCCTAAAAAATTTCTCACTAATCTCTCACTCCATCACTAAAGCCACCCCGTCTATTAGCGAAGCTTTTAAGGACAGTGACATGAAAAAAAAAAGAAAAAAAAAATATATGGCCGCTCTATTTTTGACACATAAATTAAACACTTTTTTCTTATGTGGGGCCCACACTTTACTCTATTTCCCAGTCCAATGTTCCTTCATTTAATTCATGAATTAATCCTAAAACTAGGATTATCAGAAAAATGCATCCTCACACCTTTCTTATAACTGATATTCTAAAATAATTAACCACCATACTAAAAATATACGGAAAAAATAAAATTACCTCTAAATCAAACACTAAAAACAATAACGCCAACAAAAAAAACCGCAAAGAAAACGGTATACGCCTTCTTCTTAAGGAATCAAATCCACATTCAAATCTAGTCAACTTATCTCTTTCAAATCGTCATTTTTGACTTACAATTACGGCTAACATTATAAGAACCATCCCCATAATCATTATTCAAAACACTACACCTAGAACACCATAAAAAAAAGTTAAAACTTTTATATCTCCCTCAAAAAATCACACTAAGTTTTATTTTTCAACCCATATTATTCTGGCTTAACTATAACTTCTGCCATATAAGAAATAACTAATCTATAAAAAATTATTGTTTGTAAACACATAACACAAAACTCTACTAAAGTGATAAAAAACCTAACAAATGCTAATATTAAACCTATAATAATAGGAATCCCAAAAGAAAAAATTCTATAAGAAAAAGGAAAAAATAACCTCACAACTAATGACGATGCTATTTTTATTATAATATTACCAACAACAACGTTCAACCTTAGCCGGGCAGCCAAAGTAATAGGACGAATTAAAATTCTAATACATTCAGAACCAATAACAATAAATCTTGCAAAAAAAGAATTACCCTCACAAACTCTTTTAATTCAGGCTAACCGTCAGTTGAGATTAGAGTTAATTATAAACCTTATAAACCAGAAAGGAAAAGATAATCCCGCTCTAATTATAAAATGAGACGCTAAAGGAAACGTGTACGGAAGATACCCAATCACACAAATATTAAGTAAGTAAATAAATAAAGTAACTATTAAGTGTGATGTCCCTCTTCACACTTTTGATATTTCAGGTATATTATTAGTAAGAGAATTTTCTAACGAAATTAAAGTTCTCTCCACACCATTTAAGCTATAAAAATAAAACAAAAAGGAAAAAAAATATAATGCTACCAAAAGTCCCCCATTTCACGGAATCAAACACTCGATTAAATTCCTTCTTCCTAAACAGTAATCAAACACTCTAAATAAATCACTTGTCATTTTCTTTTTGATTATAGGCTAACCAAACATTGAGATTAATATTATTAACCAAAAAAGTAAAAACTTTAATCCTGGATCCTTTCGTACAACAGGTATATTTATTAAAGATAGAAACCGACCTAGCTCACGCCGGTCTTAACTCAGATCATGTAAAATTTTAAAAGACGAACAGTCTTACCCCCCTAGCTTCTGCGCCAAAAGGTCTTTTTAATCCAACATCGAGGTCGCAAACTTTTCCCTAGATAAGATCTCTCAAGAAAAATTACGCTGTTATCCCTGCGGTAGCTTTTGCTTTTAATCTCACAATAAGGGTCCATATATCTTAGACTTATTATTTTAAATCCAGCTTTCCCCAACTACACTTCAAAAAAACCAATTATATTTGTTTTTCTTAATACAGCTCGACAGGGTCTTCTCGTCTTTTATAAAAATTTTAACCTTTTCATTTAAAAGGAAACTTCGCTTTATTTTAAAGAGACAATAAATTTCCGTCAACCCATTCATTCCATTCCCCAATTAAAAGACAAATTATCGCGCTACCTTAGTACAACCAAGTTGCAGCCGTTAAAATAAATCACCGGGCAGGGCCGACCTTCCATAATATAATTTCGAAAGGCGATGTTTTTGTTAAACAGGCAAAAATTCTTTTTGTCGAGTTCCTTTTTAAAATATTAATTTTCAATATTTTATGAAATCAAAATAAAATATTTTTATTTAATTTAACCTTTAGTTTTTAGCTACTAATTCTATACTTATAATACATAAAAAATTATTATAAAATAAAAGATACCAAACTTTGTATTTTATCAACCTCTTTATTAAAAAATTTTCAGAAGGTAAACAATTATAATTCTACTTCATTTCATAAACTTCTACTTATACTTACAAGCTTATCCCTGTAAATCTCAATAATAAAAATAATAAACTATTTGATCAAATAGCTTAGTGTTATATTTTACCTCTGCACTTAAATGCATTTATCTTTCAACCAGCTATCAATTTTTTCGAAAAGCATATCACCCCTACTATAAACTATAAAAACTTTTTGAAACAAGCATTTTATTTATAGTAGCTCTAAAATTTTCGGGATTAAAAATTTATTTTTTATCTCTATAAATCATGATACAAAAAGAACTTTTTTTAATAAATTCTACTTATTTATTTTATTTTCTTCTCAATTTTATTTTATCTAGTTTTTCACAATACTTACAATAAAAGATTTTTTCAACACTTTTATTTAATTTTGACTAAAAGCAAAACCGGGATTAACTTTCTTCTTAAACCAAAAAAGATTATTTTCATAAAAAAACCATCTCAAAGGAAAGAAAATATAAAAAGAAAAATAAATTACTCTAGCCATTTGGCCTACAGAAATATATGGCTCTTCTACAGCACATGTTCCTAAAAATGTTAATAAAATAAAATTACCAATAAAAAAATAAAAAATAATTTGTCTTACAGGATTATGTTGAATATTTTTAAACACAGATTTTGGATATAAGGGTATAAAAAATAAAACAACAATGGCTATTGCTAAAGCAATAATGCCTCCCGTCTTGCTAGGAATTCTTCGAAGAATAGAATACGCAAATAAAAAATATCACTCAGGTTGAATATGAAGTGGCGTCTTCAATGTATCAGCCGGGACAAAGTTTACAGGGTCTAAGAAGAAATCTGGATAGAGACACACACATAAACCAAAAAAGGTTAACGTTAAAGCAATACCAACTAAATCTTTTACTGAATAATAAGAATGAAAAGGAATTATATCCCCTTTCCTATCAACTCCTAAAGGATTACTAGTTCCAGATTCATGAATTATAATAATATGCACAACTACCAAACCCGCCAACAGAAACGGAAACCTGAAATGAAAAGTAAAAAATCGCTTTAGAGTAGGATCACCTACACAAATTCCTCCTCAAACTCATTGAACCAAAGCATCTCCAATAGAAGGGATAGCAGTTAATAAATTAGTAATTACGGTAGCACCTCAAAACGATATCTGACCTCAAGGGAGAACATAACCAGTAAAAGCAATACCCATTAGAACACATAATAAGATTGCCCCTATCCATCAGGCACCACGAGAAAAAAAAGAAAGATAAAATATACCACGCGCTACATGTAAATAAACTATAATAAAAAACAAAGATGCTCCATTAGCATGACATGCACGTAAAAGCCACCCATCATTTACATCTCGCATAATATGAACAACTGAATTAAATGCTTCAGCTGAACTAGCTGTATAATGTATAGTTAGCAAAACTCCAGTTATTAACTGAATTACTAAACATAATCCCAATAAAGAACCAAAATTTCATATTTTGCTTAAATTAATAGGGGCGGGTAAATCATAAATAACATCTCTAACTTGAGATAACCCCCCAATACGTTTACGAACTGAATACTTCACATCAAATTAGTCTTCTAAAGACATCTCTAGTCCCCAAAACTAGCATTTTAATTAAACTATACTTTGATTTCTTTAAAACAAAATTAATTTAATTTCTATTTAGAAAAAATTTTACTCAAAATTCCCCTCTGCGACCAAATTTCTTCCTTTTAACTTCATTAACTCTAAAGCTTCTCTAAATTCTTTTGGCTCTAAAACAACAACATTAATAGGCATTTCTCTATGGCCAGAACCACATAACTCATAACAAAACCCATAAAAAAATCCCGAAACCAAAGGTATAACCCTACCAAAGTTGACTCGTCCTGGAACTGCGTCAACTTTTACACCTAATTCAGGTACCCCTCATCTATGTATTACATCAACTGTTGATACTAATACTTCATTTTTTACTCCATAACATAAGAAACAAGGGTTGTTAACCTCACCTCGACGGAACCCACCAAATTGACTCCTATCAAGTCTAGTTAAGTCTTCTTCAGAAACCATATAAGAATCATAACGTAAACGATAACTTCGACAACTCCTGTCATCAAATAAACTAGATAAAATTTTTCCTCAAGTCTTACTCAGAAGAGACATTTGATTAGTAACAAATGTCTTATTTCTTTCAAATTCTGCCTGAACATCCTTTGCGTGAGGGAAAACAGCATTATTCAACACATCCTCAATCATACTATCGCCTTCTTTTATTAAAGAATCAACAGCCAGCAAAGCTTTTCACTGAGAAAAACTCCTATCACAGTTTTTTCTTGTAATGAAGGCAGTTTCGAGCTTTATTAAAAAATCATCTATTCTTTTCTCCAAAATTTTTCTCATTTCTAAAATAGAAACAACCCTACTTATTTTTACATTTATTTTTTCTTGTAAAAATGAAACTATTTCCAACGGGTATTCAGTAGGCTCAATATTTGTAATAGCCTCACCTAATTTTTTCCATTCCTTATAAATTTCAAACAACACTTCCGATAAAGGAATAAATTTCTGAATGGAATTTGTTTTTTCTAAGAAATTACAAGAAGGATCAACCTCATACACATACTCTCAATACCACTGATGGCCAACGGCCCTAACAGAAAAAACAGGTTCGCCCCCTAAATTTATATAGTAAAGGTTTACTAAAGAAACAAACCCAATAGAAAACAAAAGAAGAGCAGGCCTTACAGTTCATGTAAACTCCAATCCTTCATTTTTCTTAAAGACTAAATCCAATTGTCCCTTAACCAACTCAGATCGAGAAATTACCCAAAAAGTGAACCAACCTACCAAAATTAATACAAAAATAACTACAGCTAATACCAAATCATGATAACAAACTAACCGCGAAGCGTTTAGAGTTACTGGATCAGAAAAACCATATTGATTCCACCCTATCACTTTTTAAATAGTTGAAAAACCAACTTATCAGGTGTTAGAAAACAATAGTTTCATATTTTACCTCATCAAGGTAATCCAATTTATCTGGCATAACACCTTTAAACTAACTAGCAATACTTCTATAATAAACTCAAAATTTAAAAGTTTTAGGACTAAAACCTAAGTTTACTAAAGTTTACAAAACTTTTATTATATATTAACTATTAATCCTAAACTTGATTTTAATCTCCTCTCAATTAACAGTTGAGAATTCTATATAAACTAAAGCTTACTAATAGAAAATAAAGCGAATTATTTCTTTAGAGATCAAAGCTCCACGTGCGCTAATACACTTTTCTATTTATAATAGTCATTTAATGAACCATCTGTTTGGAAAACAAACATACTCTTTTGTACTACTATTATATCAAAGGGATTCACCCATCTCCAAAGCTTAAATTTGACGCATATTTCTGCCACTTTGATATAAGGATAAAACAACATTTGTTCCTTATGACCCGAAATCATATACGCTAATACGCCATTTATCCAAAAACAATAAAACAATTTGTGATCTAATTAATCAGAGGAGAAAAAACCTCTCTTTTTTGGTGTAAACAAAATATACTAATATATACTATCCCCTGAGTCTTTGATAAACTATTATATCTAGGAGTTAAAAGCTCCTTGCTTTACTATTTAAGCTACAAAAACTGATAATTCTATTTTACTAAAGCTCCTCTGTATTTTCTAGCTACTCTTACACAAAAAACTATAACTAAAAATAATAAAAAGCCTAAAAGCCTGATCCCAATTCCCCAGTCTCTAGTAAAATAAGTAATTCTATAAAAACAACCCATTCTAACACCTCTCCTCATAAATCTCCATAGAACTAAAAGACATAGAACCGTTAAAACTGTTACTATTCTAGAAATAATAATCAAAACATTCTTTTCCAATTGTCTAAATAATCTTTTCTCCTGATCAATTAATTTATAAGATTTTTCTACATTAAGCCTTAAAGGCACTAAAGCCACACTATAGGCAAATACTACTATAATACCTCTAACAATACATATAAATAATATAAAACCATAAACACCATTAAAGAACCTCACCACACCTCTCATTCCAACTACTAAGACTAATAAGACAAAACCAAAAAACATAGGATGGTTATATCGTCTTATAACATTTAATGATCCTAAACAACATAATATTATAACAAACTCCAAGATTACAAGAAAACTTTTATTATACTTCAAACTAAAATTGAACGATTATATCTACTCTCGTAATAAATAATTTGTGTTAAGGAAAAATTTAAAGTTTAAAACATTAAGAAGCCAAAGGAATGAACTTTTATTTTTCTAGTATTTCGTCTTCTATTTACCATTAACGCCAACCCCAAAATAGATCTTCTTACGTCTAAACATAAAACCAAAATACAAACATAACCAACCATAATTCTTTCTTTCATTATTCCTCTATATAAACACAAAACAAACAACCTAAGCATAAAAAATTCAAACAAAAGAAGAACGTTTATAAAAAACTTTTCCTGTCACATGACACATAATAAAGAAAAAAAAACAAACACCTATTAACATTACAATCTTAAAATCAAAAATACCACAAACCCCCCTACTAAATTTACTATTAAACTTATAACTCTTAAGTAGGAAACCTTGCTACCGCCTTCATTTTTCTTAAAAGATAACTTTTTGCCCCAATTTACTACTACAGCTAACACTATCCTTAAATAGAAAACAAGGCTTACACATGATGTTAAAATACAAAAACCTCTTCCAATTGGTATAAGGTACCAACATCTACTTAACAATGTTACTTTCAAAGCACATCCTAAAAAAGGAGGTAGCCCAGCGCTGGAAAATAAATAAAGTGAAATTCACCAAAAATCATTCAATCCATCTAATCTTTTATCTTTTAATAGATCCTGAAAATCAAAAATTCTCAGCTGCCACAAGCCCAACATAAAAAATCCTCTTAAAACAAAATATACTAAAACATAAATCCACAACCTAAAATTTTCACAAAAACACAAAAGAAGTATTGGACCTAAATTTTGAATAGAAGAAAATCCTAACAAGACACGATAATTTAGCACGTTCAAACCTCCTAAAGATCCTACTAAAGAAGTCACACAACATAAAAACTCGATCCGACTTACATCTTTAGATAGTAATAAATAATTTCTAAGAACTCAAAGAGGGATCAATTTTTGAAGCAGAAGAATACTTCCACATCCAGCCCACCTGAGTTTTCTAACAACAGGAGCTACTCAGAAATGAAAAGGAAAAACTCCTAACTTTATAAGTATTCCAATCAAAATTAGAACCTGTCCTAATACAACCTCAAACATATTAACTAATATTAAAAATCCTATCCCACAAATACAAGAACCCAAAACCTGAATAATAAAATATTTTATTACCCTCTCTGACTCTTCTACATTTACTCCACTAGCAAAGCAAACCACAGACAAAAAACTTAGTTCTATTCCTACTCATACACCTAATAAATTTAGACTAACTAGTCTAATAAGTACTCCTATAACACTAAAACTAATACTTACTATACCTGACAAACTTCCTACCATTCCTAACATTCTGAAATTTTATTTTATCAATACTATTTATCTAAACTAATTTATCAAAAATTTAGAATGCTAAATTTAGAATCCTACAAACAAATCTAAATCAGCTAAGGCCCCCATAAATAATACTAGTACACTAATTCTTACAGGTAACAAAATTTTTCAACAAAGTCTTATTAATAAATCATATCGGAATCGTGGCACTACCCCTCGGACCCACACTAAAAAATACCTGATTCCTACCATATAAAAAGCAAACAAAAACCTTCCAAAGAACCTTCCATCTAACAAAAAACCAAAAAATAAAATACCAGTCAATATTCTTATAAAAGTTATATTTCTATATTCAGCCAAAGCAAGAAGTGCAAACCCAACACCACCAAACTCCACTATATATCCTGCTACTAATTCTGATTCTCCCTCTACAAAATCAAAAGGAGCGCGATTGGTTTCGGCTAAAATACAAATAATTCACAAAATCAACACTTCCTCACCTAATAAAACTGAGGGAAATTCTCTTTCTCGACAACTTCTTAATCTATAAGAACCCACTAACAAAAGGGGACAAAATAAACAGGTTCTTAAAAACACCTCATAAGAAATTCTTTGCGCAATAGCACGTATTGCCCCCAAAAACCCATAACAAGAGTTACAGGACCACCCAACTATAAATACCCCATAAACTGCGAAAGATGAAACACACAAAAAATACAAAAATCCTAACCTCAATCCTAAACTATTATATATTCTAGGAAACAAACTCCACAATACATAAGCGCAGATAAAACAGATTATAGGACCCAAAATGAAAACCATTTTAATAGAATAAAACGGAAAAACTATTTCTTTAGTAAAAAGCTTAACCCCGTCAGCTACAGGTTGAATAAGTCCTTTTAACCCCACTTTGTTGGGACCCTGCCGCAACTGTACTATACCTAAACCTTTTCGCTCTGTAACAATATAAAAAGCTACTCTTACTAATATTAAAATTCTCACTATTGCTATACTCAATTCTAAAGGGGACGAGCCCATAGTTAAATCCTAAATTTAACACATTTTTCTGACACTTTAGAGAATTTATTTCTTTAAAATTTATTTTTATAAAATAAATTTACTTTAAGCCCTGAGACGCCACTTCAATTCGGCGTATCTTCTTTCCCAAACTAAACTGCATGCCAAAAGGATTTTGAGCATGATTATGTATTTGGCGAGGGAATCCTTTCGCTCCCCATTCCACTTCAGCTGAACCAGTTATAGGAAATACCAAACATCGTTTCCTTAACATTCCTTCCCACAAAATAAAAAGGAATAGAAGCAATCTGGCTAATGACGCTATAGACCCCCAACTAGAAAATATATTTAACCTATGCATTGTATCAGGATAATCTTGATAACGACGTGGCATTCCCCCCATTCCTAAAAAATGCTGAGGAAAGAATGTCCCATTTACCCCGATAAATATTCTCAAAAACTGTCTTTTTCTCCATAACGGGTTCAACCCTACTCCAGTAAATAAAGGAAACCAGTAATGAAAACCAGCAAACATAGCAAAAATTGCTCCTATTCTTAAAACATAGTGGAAATGTGCTACTACATAATACGTATCATGAAGAACCACATCTAAAGAAGCTCTAGCTAAAACAATTCCTGTAAGACCACCTAAAGTGAAGAGAAATAAAAAACCCCCGGCTCAATACATTATAGGCCAATCTTTTACAACACCTCCTCTTATAGTAGCAATTCATCTAAATACTTTTACACCAGTAGGAATAGCAATAATAAAAGTAACAGTTCTAAAATAAGCCCGCCTATCTACATTCATTCCAATAGTAAATATATGATGACCCCAAACAATAAATCCTAAAATTCCAATAGATATAACAGCATGGATTATAGGAACTTTCCCGAATAACTCAGTCTTTGAGGAACCAACTTTTACAACATGGGAAATAATACCAAATGCCGGTAAAATAAGAATATAGACCTCTGGATGTCCAAAAAACCAAAAGAGGTGAACAAATAAAACAGGGTCACCCAACCCAGTAGGATCAAAAAACCTAGTGTTAAAATTTCGATCTGTCAAAAGTATAGTTAAAGCCCCTGCCAACACAGGTATAGCTAAAATCAATAAAAAAGAAGTTACAGCAATACACCAAACAAATATTCTCGTTCGAAGAAGACTTATAACTCCAGTCCGCATAGTTACTCTAGTAATCAAAAAATTAATAGATGCTATAATAGACGAAGCGCCCCCCACATGAAGAGATAAAATCAAATAGTCCATGGCACACCCAGGATGTCCTAATCCTCTAGACAAAGGAGGATAAATAGTTCAACCTCTCCCTGCCCCATTATCTACATACGTAGAACCTAATAATAGTATTATTGAAACTGGTAAAAACCAAAACCTAGCATTATTCATTCGAGGGAAAGCTATATCTGGAATTACTAATATTAAAGGAACTAACCAGTTCCCAAATCCCCCGATCATTATAGGTATTACTAGAAAAAAAATCATCACTAAACCATGAGCAGTAACAATTAAATTATACAAATGTCCATCCACCAACACCTTTCCAGGCATAGCTAATTCCATTCGAATAATAACACTAAAACCAGTTCCCATCAAACCTGCTCAAAAAGAGAAAATAAAATATAATGTTCCAATATCCTTATGATTAGTTCTAAAAAGTCAACGTTCAGCTCATGCCTTTCACGTTACTCTAGCTAATTGTCTTGTATTTCCTAACTGACTAACTTTTTCTATAGTGTTTATTAATAACACCTTAAATTTTAACTTTACAATTTCTCTAAGAGTATAATTAACACCAGTTTCTACTAGCATTACTAT